TCAAAGTCTTCTTCTTGCATAGAATAACGCAACTTTTGTTGCAAAAACCGGGATTTTAGTAGTAGGCGGCATCCACGCTTAGTTTTGAGTAGGTTTAACCATTCTGTTTTTGTTCTTCTCCACCTTCTTACCGGGTGATCCCTGAATTTGCCTATGATTTTATCAACTGATATTTCGATATAGAAAGATCTCCTTATTTCTTCACCGCGGATTCTCGCGTCATTTTCTTGAAAAGATATTAGATCACCGTGGGAAACTTTCAAACGAGTAATGCTTACCATTCGATTATTCACACAAACCCTTCGATGACTTATCGGCTGCCTTGCTTGAGGAATAGTTTCACGAAAATGGAGACGAACCGGAATAACGTCCGATCTTGTTTCTGGATTGAGTAGAAAAGGGATATATGAAGTTCGTTCTGTTCCTCTGTGCATCTCTGTGATGGGTAAATCCCCATGAAAAAGGGGCAACTTTCGTGTTGTTTGTGATTGGATGTAACTGTTAAGATTTTCTCTCGGATAAATCTTTCTCTTAATAGATCTCTTCTTGTTCCTCAATCTTCGGAGAATGCGGCGTTGTATTATTGTAAGTTCTCTGTTCCGAACATTTCCTGAAAGTAGACGACAAGTTTTAAATCCCATATCTCCTCTTTCTCTTTCCTTTCATTTGACTATACTACCTCGACGAGCAAGGTAAGTTAGGGGGAATGCCGCAAACAACAAAAGGGGAATCCATCAAGGTTTTTGGCTCGCAATAAAGCTAGGGTCCTGATCGAGCAACTAGTAGTCCTATCTATCCACCTCTCCAGACACAATATCTTGAGTACCTATGATGGTGACCACATCTGCTGGCATGTGATGTTTGGACATAGAATCGAGTCCTTGTGAATGGGCAGAGCCAGGTGCTCTTATTTTACGACGGTAGGGACGATTGCTTCCATTACTGACCAGAAAGACACCAAATTCTCCTTTAGGTGCTTCAACTGCGATATAGGTAGAAGAAGCTGGTACGGAAAAACCTTCTGTATAAAGTTCGAAATGGTGAATTGAGGTAGAGTAGACCGATGATCCTGTAGTCATTTGGCCGGCTATTGAAAGAAAAAGCTTGCATCTGCTCTCCGGTCCGATCTCTCTCCAAACCTTACGTGATAGTTTCCCATCATAGGGCTTTCTATCTATAGATTGAGCCTTTACCAAGGAGCTAATTCGTTCAGAACTCAGTTGACTGCTTTGCTTATATAGATAAGGCGGAGCGTCCTTGGCTCAGCATTATAGCACATAGGGCTTCGGCGCTACTACAGCGCTTCGCTAACTCGAAGCGCCTCGCTATGAGAATCTAGCTTCGCTAACGCTCGGCTAAGTCTTGAACCTTCGCGCGTTCGCTTTCTCAGTAGCAAAAGCGCTTCTCTTTGCCCCTTAAGTAGAAGGACAAGAAAGAGATTTTGTGTTTCATTGCTCCCGCTTCCTCGCATCTGCGCTCGTCAAGCCAACTTTGCTTTTTGGGAGGTGAAACTGCGGTTGAAGCGGACATTTCGAAATGACAGCTTCGAAGATTTAGATATTGATTATTATACGGTCACGGTTATCCCGGACTGCGTTCCGGAAAAAGTGGCCTACTTGAAATGAAAGAAAGGGCTCGCACTCTTGTGTTTCAACCCCACTATCACTATACTTTGAATAGTTGTGGGGCACTTTGTACTTTAAGCCTCTACGATAAGCAAGTGAATGGGGCCGGTGCGTGGCGAACGGAACGGTTCATCAAGCAATTTCTCGCCTCAACCCGGAAGAGGGGTACTTTAAAAAGAGGGGGTAATTGCTTCGCACCTGACTGTGAGAGCCCTCTCGATACCTTATTGGAGTAACTAGTGGCCGCTTTCCTTTCCCGTCGCTAGAGCCTTTTCCCAGTGCGAGCGAGGAGCCCCAACGAGGAAGGTGTTAGTGGTTTATCATTGGGTCAATAATGCTAATCCCTCTTTTTGTGCTACTCCTACTCCTAGGGCTAGGGCGGGAAGAAGATAAGAAAACGCGAAGCGTTCTATTGGTTTCCCAACTTGTTGCTTCTAAAGGCTGCCCTCTCTCGGCTGGATGTTGGTCCAGCCTACTACGAGGATCCCGTATCCAGCAACCCAATCTAAAAAAAGGGAAAAAAAGGCCTTGTCTAGGTTGGAGCTATGAAGCTTACCTTATTATTATGAAAAGGCCTTTCCTTCACGGGCTTACTTAGTGCTTGTGCTAAGGAGCGCTAACGAGCAAGAAAACGGATGCGCTAAGGTTGACCCTCGACCCTATCAGAGAAAGCCTTGGTCAAGCGCGCTAGCGCGCTTGACTTGGAGGTTCGCGCATCCTCTTGCTTGCTGGGGGAGGGGCTAATGCCACTCGACTGGTTGGAGAGGGGTGAAGCTTGTTAGAGTCAGGAGTTTAGGCTTTTTCAGCTGGTGCGCGTTAGCGCACTTCCTTCCGTTTTCCCTTTACTAGTAGGGGGTCCCGTGGTTCCTATGCCG